AGAATGGAAATAACTTATTCTGTTTTGATAACTTGCTAGGTTTTTTACAGCCGCAGCAAGCGGAGGAAAAAGACTCTGGGTACTTGCTTGATTCTTAAGTATCCGGGGGGTTCTGGTCTCTAAAATGCCTTCAATTAAGGTTTAAGGAAAGATAAGAGTAGTGAAAAAAACTGGTAAATTTTTTTTTGATAGCCCCTCTGTAGTGTCTACCGGCTGAGTCTTGAATTAGATTGGATCGGGGATAGAAAATAAAATTCAATTTTTAGTTGCGGAAAGAGCAGAAGATACTTTGTATACATACTAATGAAAATTTATGAGTACTCTGGCATGCAATCAATAATAATTCGATTGAATGTATAATAAGGTTTTACTTTATTTATAGAAATAGAAAGTGAAAAATTAAATAAAGTACAAAAATGAATTTTTACTTTTCAATAACCTCTAGTCACGAACATAATAATACGTCTTCGATTGGTTCATAGGGCAAATCGGAGATGGTACGATTTATAGCAAATCAAAAAGAAATTAAATAGGGGTATTCAATATATAATGATCTATTTTGATTCTATATATAGTTTTTTGACTTAATGAAAGGCCACAAAAGTAAAGAACGGGTATTATTATTATGACATGTTATTAACATTCCTTTCTTACTTCTGCTAGCTGTTTATGCATATTTTGCTTGTGCTTAATGTTTTCCGATTATACTCTAAATCGTATAATTATAACAACCGTTCTAATTGGATTCTTTCATCAATGGTGTTGGATCAGAATCCCCTTTTGACTATACGATAGAAATTCTACTATTATTAGTGAACAATAATTGAATAATTCCTTCATAGAGATCGAGGACAAAACTCACATGGATATAGTAAGTCTCGCTTGGGCTGCTTTAATGGTAGTCTTTACATTTTCCCTTTCACTCGTAGTATGGGGAAGAAGTGGACTCTAGAAGTACTAATAATTAAGTTTAGGAATCAAACTGGATCCATTTTTTTTATAGATCATTCTCATTCTGTTCTCCAAATACTTTATTTTAAATAAAAATTTTATTCCTTCATTAATTTGAATCTTTCTTTCAATGGATATCGGAATTGATATTAAAAAAATAAGAAATCTAGGAAATAGAATCGGAAGAATCAAAACTGTCTTTAGGATTATTTCATATTTATTGAAATCAACACAACTCAAATAGAAATTGATATATATGAATATAATAGTGGCGATTGATCGATATTAAACTAACTTGTATCTTCAGACAACAAACTTTATCTTTAGATAGTACAATAACAATACTAGATAGGATAGTATGGTAGAAAAATTTATTTCTACCATACTATCCTATCTAGTATCTCATAGAGATACCGCTTTCATAGACTACTGCTGAGTATAGGTCGATAATTTCATTTAAAACGCCAAATTTGAACCTTTTTATTTTATTTCTTCGCTGCCATCATTGATAAGAACTAAAAAGTAACACGTTTCATTTTTAATTAAAAAACCTCACTTTGACTTACTGTTTTTACGTATATTATAAGTAAAAAAGCAGTAGGGACTAGAATGAACAATGCAGTAGCAATAAATGCGAGAATATTGACTTCCATAATTTGGTTATTTCCTTTTTCTTTAATTCACAATAACTCGGGATTTAATCCCATAGAGCTGATAAATCTTTTGTCTATAAATTCAATGGGATGAATATGAATTACACTCGATGTAATCGAATCGGATCAATATTATCACTAAGAATATCTGACAAATGTATTCATCGTCAAGAAGTGAATAGTATAAACACAGAAAGATCTTTTATCCATACCATACCTAATTCCAACGTAAATTCCTGAAACAATCAAAAACAAACACCTTTCAATTTCTTTTTCATTCTTTTTTATACTTTCTTTTCTATAAACAAGTGCTTCCCTTGTACAATCATTTGATGAAGTATCATCAAACCGACCTACCGTTGTTTGTAACCAAACAATAGAAAAGAAAACATTTTTGTTGCAAATGAAATTATATTATTTGTATTCCCTTTCACACAAAAAAGAAAGGATGAATTGCTGTATTTTTTTAGTGGATTTGGATCTATCGGGACTGACGGGGCTCGAACCCGCAGCTTCCGCCTTGACAGGGCGGTGCTCTGACCAATTGAACTACAATCCCAAGGAAATAAGAGAATAAAATAAAGTGTCCAGTATACATATTCGTATGATTTCACTCAAATGCTTTCGATATGGATATGCTCTTTAGCAAGAGCGGCATGGATTACTAATAATCATAATTATTTCCAAATCAATTGGATAGTAAATCTTTCAAAGAAAAAGTTCTTTTTTTCTTTTCCTTAGACTTTCTACTTGCGGATCTTAATATATTAATCTATATCATTAGCAAGACCAAAACTTATGATAAAAAAAAGTGCTATCGGTAAAGATAAGATATATCACTATCTGAATCTGAAAATTTTACGTTTTTTATATTTAATATTGAGATCCAGCATTTT